TGTAGAGTGCCTGATTAAAGGATAATCTTGATAGGGTTAATCATGCGTCCCCCCGCCTCTATAAACGGAATTATATTTAAAGACTAGTAATCTTTTCTTTTAAAATCAAAATTTAATGTACATTTTATACTAAAATATAAAAAGATAAGCTAAGAAAGCTATTGGGCTCATACCTCACTTATAAAGGTCTTATTCCTTTTCTTTTTAATTTTTAAACCTTATAAAATTCTTTTTTTTTCTACCTTAATTATTGGAACTTTAATTACCATTTCAGCATATTCATGATTTAGAATATGAATTGGATTAGAAATTAATTTGCTGAGAATTATCCCTTTAATAAAATCCCCAAGTAATCAATATCCAACAGAAGCGATAATTAAATATTTCACTATTCAAGCATTAGCCTCTTCTCTTATTTTATTCACTATTATTAGAAGATTAAATTTATATGACTTTCTCCCACAGTATATAAATTATTCTATAATAATAACCCTTAATTCTGCTATTTTTATAAAATTAGGGGCTGCACCATTCCACGCTTGATTCCCTGAAGTTTCTGAAGGATTAAATTGATTTAACAATTTGATTATTTATACATGGCAAAAATTAGCTCCCATAATTTTATTAATGTATAATATTAATTTCATATTCTATTCAATTGTTATTATTTTAAGAAGTTTAATTGGAAGATTAATAGGGTTTAATCAAATCAGATTACGAAAAATTTTAGCTTATTCTTCAATTAACCATATCGCCTGAATATTAGCAAGATTATTAAACTTTAAAACTTTATGAAGAATCTATTTTTCTATTTATACAATTATAAATATTTCTATTATTATAATTTTTTCAAATCTAAATATTTTTTTCTCTTCTCAAATCAATATAAGCCTTAATTTTAATAAATTATTAAAGCTGCTTTTTCTAATAAATTTTTTTTCATTGGGGGGTTTACCTCCTTTCCTAGGATTTTTACCTAAATGACTTGTCATTGAAGCTTTAATTTCTAATAATTCCTATGGGTTAAGAATTATTTTAATTTTTTTAACTTTAGTAACCCTATATTTTTATATTCGATTAACATTTTCTACATTGATATTTTCTTCTGATGAAATTTTAATTTATAGTAATTGAAAAGTATCTAAAATTATCTTCTTTAACTTTATCACCTTATTTGGACTATTAATTTGTACCCATATTTTCTTTTACCTTTAAGGATTTAGGTTAAACAAACCTTTAACCTTCAAAGTTAAAAATAGGGTAAATTCTCTAAGCCTTAAAATTAAATAATTTACCTATAAATTTGCAATTTATTATCATAAATGAATATAAGGCTATTTTGATGAAAGAATTTGAATTCGTAAATAAATTTACAGTTTATTGCTTAAGCTCAGCCATTTCATCGAACAAATGATTATTTTCAACTAATCATAAAGATATTGGAACACTATACTTTCTATTTGGAATTTGGGCAGGAATAATTGGCACCTCTATAAGACTCTTAATTCGAACCGAATTAGGAAGACCTGGCTCATTAATTGGAAATGACCAAATTTACAACGTAATTGTTACTGCCCATGCCTTTATTATAATTTTTTTTATAGTAATGCCAATAATAATTGGAGGCTTTGGAAACTGATTAGTTCCCCTTATAATTGGAGCCCCTGATATAGCTTTTCCTCGAATAAATAATATAAGATTTTGGTTACTCCCACCATCAATTTTTCTATTATTAATAAGAAGATTTACAGAAAGGGGTGCAGGAACTGGATGAACAGTCTATCCCCCTTTATCCTCTAATCTTGCACATAATGGCCCATCTGTTGATTTAGCTATTTTTAGCCTCCATTTAGCAGGAATTTCGTCAATCTTAGGAGCTATTAATTTTATTACTACAATAATCAATATACGACCTCAAGGCATATCAATAGATCAAATACCTTTATTTATATGGGCTGTCTTTATTACAGCAATTCTTTTACTTCTTTCATTACCAGTTCTAGCAGGAGCAATCACAATACTATTAACAGATCGTAATTTAAACACATCCTTTTTTGAACCAGCAGGAGGAGGAGACCCAATCCTCTACCAACATTTATTTTGATTTTTTGGACATCCTGAAGTTTACATTTTAATTCTTCCTGGATTTGGAATAATCTCTCATATTGTAAGACAGGAAAGAAGAAAAAAAGAAGCTTTTGGAACATTAGGAATAATTTATGCTATAATAGCAATTGGACTATTAGGATTCATTGTATGGGCTCACCATATATTCACAGTGGGAATAGATGTAGACACTCGCGCTTATTTTACATCAGCAACTATAATTATTGCAGTTCCGACTGGAATTAAAGTTTTCAGTTGATTAGCTACATTTCATGGAACAATTATTAATTTTTCACCCGTTACTCTTTGAACTCTAGGATTTATTTTTCTTTTTACTGTTGGAGGATTAACAGGAGTGGTCTTAGCCAATTCTTCTATTGATATTGTATTACATGACACTTATTATGTAGTAGCTCATTTTCATTATGTACTTTCTATAGGAGCAGTATTTGCAATTATAGCTGGAATAATTCAATGATTCCCCTTATTTACAGGTCTAACTTTAAATAATTTTTACTTGAAAATCCAATTTTTTATTATATTTATTGGGGTAAATATAACATTCTTCCCACAACATTTTTTAGGATTAATAGGGATACCCCGACGATACTCTGACTATCCAGATAGATTTTTGCTCTGAAATATTATTTCTTCAATTGGAAGATTAATTTCATTAATTGGGATTCTATATTTATTATTTATTTTTTGAGAAGCATTTTCTGTACAACGTAAAAGTATTTGTCCATTAAGAATGTCTTCATCAATTGAATGACTTCAATTTAACCCCCCAGCTGAACACTCGTACTCAGAATTGCCACAATTAACTTTAAGTTTCTAATATGGCAGAATAGTGCGTCGGATTTAAGCCCCGAAAATAAAGATTTTCTTTTTTTAGAAATTTCAACTTGAAAAAATATCATATTACAAGATAGGGCCTCACCTTTAATAGAGCAATTAGCCTACTTTCATGATCATACTCTTCTTATTTTAGTTATTATTACTATACTAGTAAGGCAATTATTAATTTCATTATTTTTTAATAAATTTACACATCGCCTATTATTAGAAGGACAAATAATTGAAATTATTTGAACTATTTTACCTTCAATTACTTTAATTTTTATTGCAATTCCAAGATTAAGATTAATTTATATTTTAGATGAAATTAATAGTCCAATAATTTCAATTAAAACTATTGGCCATCAATGATACTGATCTTATGAATATTCAGATTTTTCAAATATTGAATTTGACTCTTACATAATCCCAATAACAGATTTGGAAAAATTTAATTTTCGTCTTTTAGATGTTGATAACCGAATAATTATCCCATATGAAACAAATATTCGAATATTAATTACTGCTGCAGATGTTATTCATTCATGAACTGTACCATCATTAGGAGTAAAGGTTGATGCTACACCCGGACGTTTAAATCAAATAAGATTTTCTATTAACCGTTCAGGACTATTTTTTGGACAATGTTCTGAAATTTGTGGAGCTAATCATAGATTTATACCAATTGTTATTGAAAGAATTTCACCAAAATATTTTATTAATTGAATTTCTAAATTAAATTCATTAGGTGGCAGAAAGTTTGCAATGAAATTTTAACTCATAAGATAATAAATTAACGATTATTTCTAATGGAAAATTTAGTTAAAATATAACATTAATTTGTCAAATTAAAATAATTTTTTTTAAAATAATTTTCTATCCCTCAAATAATACCGTTAAACTGAATACTACTATTTTTATTTTTCAATTTAATTTATTTTTTAGTAAATAATTTTATTTATTTTTCTTTTTTAATTAATAAATCTAAAAATAGATTTAAAATAAAAAAAATTAACTTTAACTGAAAATGATAATAAATCTTTTTTCTTCTTTTGACCCAACTTCAAATTTTAATCTATCTTTAAATTGATTAAGAACAATTATTATTTTTATATTAATCCCATCTTTTTTTTGAGCCTTACCTTCCCGTCTACAAATCCTATGAATAAAAATTTTCTTAACTTTACATCAAGAATTTAAAGTTTTAATCGGAATAAATAATAAAAATAAAGGAAGAACCTTAATTTTTATTAGACTATTTTTTTTTATTTTGATTGGGAATTTTTTAGGATTATTCCCATATATTTTTACTAGGACAAGACACATATCTATAACACTAAGATTAGCTTTACCTACATGAATTAGATTTATAATTTTTGGGTGATTTATGAATACAAAACATATACTTGCTCACTTAGTTCCTCAAGGAACACCTTCAATCTTAATGCCTTTCATAGTATGTATTGAAACTATCAGAAATATTATCCGACCGGGAACACTAGCAATTCGACTTTCTGCTAATATAATTGCAGGGCATCTCCTTTTAACTTTATTAGGACAAACTGGAAATTTTTTATCAATTTTAACTATTAATATTTTAATTATTGTACAAATTTTACTTTTAACCCTTGAATCAGCCGTTGCAATTATTCAATCATATGTATTTGCAATTTTAAGAACCTTATATTCTAGCGAAATTTATGTCAATACATAAAAACCATCCGTATCATTTAGTAGATATTAGACCCTGACCAATTTTAAGAGCTATTAGAGCTATAACAACAATAATAGGATTAATCCAATGATTTCATCTCTATAATAATAAACTATTAATAATTAGATTATTAACAATTAGATTAATCATATTCCAATGATGACGTGATATTACCCGAGAAAGAACTTTTCAAGGATTACATACTTTATTAGTAACTAATGGAATACGATGAGGAATAATTCTTTTTATTACCTCTGAAATTCTTTTCTTCTTTTCATTTTTTTGAGGATTTTTTCATAGGTCACTTTCACCTTCTATTGAAATTGGACTACAATGGCCCCCTAAAGGAATTATTACATTTAATCCTTTAGAAATTCCTTTACTAAATACTATTATTTTATTAACATCAGGCCTTACAGTAACCTGAGCTCATCATAGGCTTATAGAAAATGATTATAAACAAGCACTTCAAGGATTAATTTTTACAGTACTCCTAGGAATTTATTTTTCTATTCTTCAAGGATATGAGTATTTAGAAGCCCCATTTTCTATTGCAGATTCTATTTATGGCTCATCCTTTTTTATAGCAACAGGATTTCATGGCTTACACGTACTAATTGGTTCAACATTTCTTTTAATTTGTTTAATCCGACATTTTCTTAACCACTTTTCATACTGACATCATTTTGGTTTTGAGGCTGCTGCGTGATATTGACATTTTGTTGACGTTGTCTGACTTTTCCTTTATATCTCTATTTACTGATGAGGTAATTAATTACTTATGTAATATAAATAATAATTATATTTAACTTCCAATTAAAAAATCTAATTTTTAGTATAAGTAATGTTTTTAATTTTAAAACTATCAACTATTATTATCTTAATTATTAGAGTTTTAGTAATCTTACTAAACCTAATTTCTAAAAAAAGTTTTTATGACCGTGAAAAAAATAGACCATTTGAATGCGGATTTGACCCTAAAACCTCTTCTCGACTGCCTTTTTCATTACATTTTTTTATTATTACTGTAATTTTTTTAATTTTTGATGTAGAAATTACCTTATTATTCCCTTTAATTTTAACATTAAAATTTACTAATTTAATTAATTATAGATTCATTACTTTAATTTTTATTTTAATTCTTTTAATTGGAATTTACCATGAATGAAATCAAGGAGCTTTAACTTGACAAAAATAGGATAATAGTTAATTATAACATTTAAGTTGCATTTAAAAAGTATTGAATTTCAATTTATCTTAAATAAGAAGCAAAATTTTGCATTTAGTTTCGACCTAAAAATTTGATTTATAATCCTTATTTTTAATTGAAACCAAAATAGAGGTATATCACTGTTAATGATAAAATTGGATTTTCCCAATTAAAGAGGTAAGAAATTCAAAAAGAAGCTTCTAACTTACTTTTTAAGCGTTGAAATACGTTTTTACTTCTAACTATTTATATAGTTTAATTAAAACATTACAATTTCAATGTAAAAATAGATTTTATCTTATAAATAATATCTAAAAGTTCTCACTACCTTAATATCTTCAATATTATGCTCTTATTTAAGCTATTTAAATAAATTAATAATAATAAAAATATAAATCAAATAAATAATAATATTATAAAAATTTTTAAATGATTTATAGAAATAATTTGAATATTTAATATTTTCTTTAAAACCCTAAATAAAGATTTTCTACCATAATATTCAATCCAACCCTGATCAAAAATTTTTATATAAGCTTTTCCTATTTTTAAAAAATTAAAATTTATCCCTAAAGTAGAAATTATGGGTATATTTCACATTAAACCTAAAAATCTTAAAAAAGTTAAATTGTAAAAAAAAAGAATTTTATAAGTTAAACTAAATTTAGAAAATTCTAAACCTCAAATTATCCCAATTAAAACTATTAATAAAGTTATAAATTTTATATAAAAAGGTAAAATAATAAAAATTGGAGTAGAATATAATATTCAATTAAAGCATCTCCCCATAAAAATTACTAAGAAAATTAATCCCCTTATCCCCTTTAATATAGTTAAACTTGATTCTTTAATTATATTTATTGATAAAAAATTAAATGATCCAATTAAACTATAATAAGAAAGACGAAATCTATAAGATACTGTTAATCCAATAGAAATATAAAAAATTAAATAAATATAAATATTTAATACAGATATAGATATAACTTCTAAAATTAAATCCTTAGAATAAAACCCAGATAAAAAGGGAATACCACATAAAGCTCAATTACAAATATTTATATAAATACAAGTAAGAGGTAATTGATTAATTAACCCACCTATAAAACGAATATCCTGAAAATTACCTAATCTATGAATAATATTACCAGCACATATAAATAATAAAGCCTTAAATAAAGCATGAGTAAGTAAATGAAAAAAAGCCAACTTTGACTCTCCCAAAGCTAAAATACTTAGTATTAGCCCAAGTTGACTTAAAGTAGATAAGGCAATAATTTTTTTTAAATCATATTCAAAATTAGCCCCTAATCCTGATATAAATATTGTTAAAGAAGAAATAAATAATAAAAAATATAAATGAATAGAACTTAAACAATTTCTAAACCGAATCAACAGATAAACACCAGCCGTAACCAAAGTTGACGAATGAACTAGAGAAGAAACTGGTGTGGGAGCAGCCATTGCTGCGGGCAGCCATGAAGAAAATGGTATTTGGGCTCTTTTGGTTATTGCAGCTAAAATTATTAATCTTCTAATTAATATTATAATTTCATTATTATAAAGAAAATCTAAATAATAAATAAATCTTCATCTACCAAAATTTATTATTCAACTAATAGCCATTAAAAAAGCAACATCCCCAACTCGATTAGATAAAGCTGTTAATATTCCTGCATTATAACTTTTTACATTTTGATAATAAATTACTAAACAATAAGAAACTAAGCCTAATCCATCTCAACCAAGTAAAATTCTAATTAAATTAGGAGATAAAATTATAAATATTATAGAAAAAACAAATATTACTACTATTAAAATAAATCGATTTTTAGTTAAATCTCCTACCATATACTCCTCTCTATAAAAAATTACTATTGAAGAAATAAATATTACTACTGATATAAATAAGAAAGATATTCAATCTAATAAAACAATATAAACAAAATTTGTAGAATTTAAAGTTAATCCTCAAATTTCAATTAAATTTACTATATCGTTTATTAAAAACCTAAGCGACAAAATAAATATAATTAACCTTAAAATTAAAAACATAAACCTAAAAATATAACAAATAATTTAGAATAAAATTATAACTTTGATACCACAAATCAATATTTTTTTTAAAACTATCTAAATATAATCATTTAATTAAAATTTCTAACTTTAAAAATAAAATATTTAAAGGAAACCAATGTATAAATAATAACAAAAATTCTCGTATTGAACAATTTAAGTAAGTAAACAAACCCCTATAGTAACTACCATGTTGAGTATAGGAATATAAAAATAATGAATAAGCAGCTCTAAAAAAAGATATAAAAGATAAAGTTAATATATTAAAAAAAGAAAATCCAACTAAAGAATTAATTAAAATAATTTCCCTAATCAAATTTAATGAAGGAGGTCTTGCTATATTAGAAGATAATAATAAAAACCATCATAACCTAAATGAAGGAATTAAATTTAATAAACCTTTATTTAAATAAATACTACGACTATGAGTTCGTTCATACATTAAATTTACCAAACAGAATAAACCAGAAGAACATAATCCATGAGCCAATATTATTAATAAAGCACCTCAAATCCCTCAATAATTTAAAGTTAATAAACCCCTTAAAACTAATCTTATATGAGAAACAGAAGAATAAGCAATTAAAGATTTTATATCCCTTTGTCGAATACAAATTAGAGAAACTATTCTCCCACCCACTAATGACAATGAAATAAATCAAGTATTTAATATTAAAAGATGATCCTTAAATATAAAAATTGTTCGTAAAAATCCATATCCTCCTAATTTTAATATAACTCCAGCTAAAATTATTGATCCTGAAACTGGGGCCTCAACATGAGCTTTAGGTAATCATAAATGAAAAAAAAATATTGGTATTTTAACTAAAAAAACTATATTTAAACAAATAAACATAAAACCAAAATCTAACTTAAGTAATTTTAAATTCAAAAAATTTAAAGAATTTTGATTATTGTAAATATAAAATACCATTATTAATATTGGTAAAGATATTAACAATGTATAAAATAACAAATAAATTCCGGCTTCTAACCGCTCTGGTTGAAATCCCCATCCAATAATTAAAATTAAAGTAGGAATTAATCTAACTTCAAAAAAAAAATAAAAGATAAATAAATTTAATGATAAAAAAGTCAAAATTAACCTAACTAATAAAATTACTATTATTAATAAAAAAAATTTTTGATAAATATCCCTCAATATTTTTGCCCTTGCTATAATTATTAAAGAACAAATTCAAAAACTTAATAAAACTAAACTAAAAGATATTAAATCCAACCCAAAATTTATTCTAATTTCTGAATAAATTAAACTTCTAAAATATCTAAATATAAATACAAATCTTAAAATTAAAAATAATCATTGAAAAAATCAATATTCAATATAATTAACTAAAGGGATTAATATAATCAACCTAATTAAAAATTTTATCATAAATTAGAAAAAGTTATAATATAATCATTACCATGAACTCGAACTATAATAATTAAAACTGATAAACCTAAAACACTTTCACAAACACTTATTGTTAAAAAAATTATCCTAAAAAAATAATCATTTTCTAATATTCTTAAATAAAAAAAAAGATTTAAAAACAAAACTACTACTAAATATTCCAATCTTAATAATATTAAAAGTAAATGTTTACGATTTATTACAAATATATATATACCTGTTAAAAATAAAATAATTTGAAAATATATTAACATTAAAGTTTTAATAATTTAAGTAAAAATAATGATTTTGTAAATCATCTCTAAGAGGCATCTTTTAAAACTTCAGATATAAAAAATTTTTATCACTAATCTCCAAAATTAATATTTTAATTAAACTAATATCTGATATAATTATATTAATTTTAATATGTAATTTCATATTTTTATTTATTTCTCATCCACTAACAAATGGGTGTATTCTATTAATACAAACAATTTTAATTGCACTACTTTCAGGAATATTAAATTTAAATTTTTGATATTCATATATAATTTTCCTTATTATAATTGGAGGATTACTAATTCTATTTATCTATATAACTAGAATTGCATCCAATGAAAAATTTAAATTTAATAACATAATTAGGATTTTTATATTGTTAACAATTTTTAGTATTGTTATTATCTATTTAATAAATTTTTTATATTTCGACATTGCCCAAATTCAAGATACACAAAAATTTTTTTTACAAAAATTTATTCAAACATCAATAATTAAGTATTTAAATTATCCTAATAATATAATTTTTATAATAATGATTATTTATTTATTTATTACTCTAATTGCTGTAATAAAAATTATCCAATTTTCCTATGGACCATTACGACAAAAATTTTAATGAAAATACCAATTCGTAAAACTTCCCCACTAATCAAAATTATTAATAATTCTATTATTACATTTCCTGCTCCAAGAAATATTTCAACAATATGAAATTTTGGATCACTATTAGGATTATGTTTAATGATTCAAATTATAACAGGATTATTTTTAGCCATACATTATTGCCCTGATGTATCCCTAGCATTTAATAGAATTATTCATATCTGCCGAGATGTAAACTATGGATGATTATTACGAACACTTCATGCTAATGGAGCTTCTTTTTTTTTTATCTGTATATATATCCATATTGGACGAGGCATCTACTATAGATCTTTTAAGCTTTTAGAAACTTGAATAATTGGCGTAACTATTTTTTTCTTAACAATAGCAACAGCATTCCTAGGATATGTATTACCCTGAGGTCAAATATCATTTTGAGGAGCTACAGTTATTACTAATTTAATATCTGCAATTCCATATCTAGGAACTATATTAGTTCAATGAATTTGAGGGGGGTTTGCTGTTGATAATGCAACATTAAACCGATTTTTTACCTTTCACTTTATTTTACCATTTATTATTTTAGCAATAATAATTATCCACTTAATATTCTTACATCAAACAGGATCTAATAATCCCTTAGGAACTCAATCAAATTTAGATAAAATCCCATTTCATCCATACTTTATTTTTAAAGATTTATTAAGTATATTAATTGTTTTATTCTTATTAACCTTCTTAACCCTATTTAATCCATATTTATTAGGAGATCCTGATAATTTTACTCCTGCAAATCCTTTAGTTACTCCAGTTCATATTCAGCCAGAATGATATTTCCTATTTGCATACGCAATCTTACGATCAATTCCCAATAAGTTAGGAGGTGTTATTGCTCTTATTATATCAATTGCAATTCTTTATATTCTCCCATTTACTAATAAAAAAAAATTTTTAAGAAATAATTTTTATCCAATTAATAAATTAATATTCTGATCCCTATTCTCAACAATTATATTACTTACTTGAATTGGAGCTCGTCCAGTTGAAGACCCTTACATTTTACTAGGACAAATTTTAACAATTATTTATTTTACTTATTTTATTATTAACCCAGTAATTACTAAAATATGAGATATAATTATTTTTAAATAAGTTAATGAACTTGAAATAAGTCTATATTTTGAAAATATAAAAAAGAGATAAAATTCTCTATTAACTTGTACTAAAAATAATTAACTAAATGAATAGGATAAAAATAAACATTTTTATCCTATAAAAAAAAATTAAATAATTTAAAGCTACGGGTAAATAGCCTTTTCATGCTAAGTATATTAACTTATCATAACGATACCGTGGTAAAGTCCCACGAACTCAAACCCAAAAAAAAGATAAACCTACTAATTTAATAAAAAATATAAAACTAAATAAATTTGCTCCTAAAAATATAATTACACATAATATTCTTATAAATAAAATATTGCTATATTCTGCTAAAAATAATATTACAAACCCTCCTCTTCTATATTCAACATTAAATCCAGAAACTAATTCTGATTCACCCTCAGCAAAATCAAAGGGAGAACGATTTGTTTCAGCTAAACTTCTTACAATTCATATAAAACATAAAGGCATCATTAAATAAATAAATCAAACATATTCTTGAAACTTTAAAAAATCTAATAAATTTAATCTTAAAATTAAAAATAAGTAAGATATTATAATTAAAGCTAACCTTACTTCATAAGAAATAGTTTGGGCTACTCTTCGAATACACCCTAATAAAGAATAATTAGAATTTGAAGATCAACCTGCTAATATAATACTATAAACATTTACCCTAGAAATTCTTAAAAAAAATAAAATTGAATAGCTAAACCTTAAATAATTAGAAAAAAAAGGCATACAAAATCATAATAATAAAGATAAAAAAAGATTAACCATTGGACAAATGTAAAATAAACTTAAATTTGATAAAAATGGAAAACTTTGTTCTTTAACTAAAAGTTTAATAGCATCTCTAAATGGTTGTATAATTCCAATAAAACTAACCTTATTTGGACCTTTACGAATTTGAATATAACCTAAAATTTTTCGCTCTATTAAAGTTAAAAAAGCAATTCCAATTAATACACTAATAATTAAAATTAAAGAAGAAATAAATATTAAAATTAAATCCAAAAAAATCAAGTATTATTTATAGAAACCTATATATTTAAATTCTAAATCTAACGCACTATTCTGCCAAAATAATAATCTTATTCAAAAATAAACAAATTTTATATATATTTAATCCTTTCGTACTAAAATATATTAACTATTTAAAGATAGAAACCAACCTGGCTTACACCGGTTTAAACTCAGATCATGTAAAATTTTAAAAGTCGAACAGACTTTATCTTTTAGCTGCTACACCAAAATTTAATTTTAATCCAACATCGAGGTCGCAATCTTTATTATCGATTTGAACTCTCCAATAAAATTACGCTGTTATCCCTAAGGTAATTTAATCTTATAATCATTTTCTATGGATCAAAAATATATAAATTTATAAATAAAAATAAAAAAAGTTTATTAAATTTTTCAATCACCCCAATTAAATTTTTATAAAATATATAATTTTAAATTCTAAATATTATATAAAATAAAAAAATTAAACTCTATAGGGTCTTCTCGTCTTTTAAAAAAATTTAAGCTTTTTAACTTAATAATAAAATTTTAATTTAATTATTAAAAGACAGTTTTTTTTCATCAAACCCTTCATACTAGCTTTCAATTAAAAAACTAATGATTATGCTACCTTAGCACAGTCAAAATACTGCGGCCATTTAAATACTCAGTGGGCAGGTAAGACCTAAAATTAACTTTCAATAGGCCATGTTTTTATTAAACAGGTGAAAAAATTTTTGCCGAATTCCTTTTTATAACCTAAAAATTTACTTTATTCTTAAATTTAATTATACTAATTCTATCATTATTTCTAGTTTTATTAAATTTAAAACTATATTTAAATAAAAAAATTATAGAATATATAAATCTTTAATTTTAAATTAAATTATAACATACTTTAAATTATGAAAATTTCTAATCCTAAATTATTTTAATTATAAAATTCTAATAATTATATATTTTTAAGCTCATCCCTAAAAATATTTACTATTAATAATACAAAATTAAATAAATAAAATTATATTAATAATATTTTAAATTAAATTTATTTCTTTAAAAACTAGATATATTTAAAAACGAATAACATTTCATTACTAAAAAATAATTTTATTTAATTATTCTACATTAATAAACTTAACTTTTTAGCCCTTTTAAATTCGAGAATATTAAATTTTTAATTTTTATTTAATAAACCCTGATACACAAGGTACAATAAATTAAATTTTCTTATTAAAAAATTAAATATTTCTTCTACAATACTATTCACTATAATAAATAAGATTATTTCAATAAATTTAATAAAACCAAAATATATTTATTTTATATAACAATAAAATTAAAATTTTAATAATATTTTATTTTCAAATTAAATTGATTTAACAATTAACTTTTTAATGTAAATAAAATATTTTTAAAACTTTAATTTGTATTCTAGACTCACTTTCCAGTAAACCTACTTTGTTACGACTTATTTCATATTAAACGAAAGCGACGGGCGATATGTACATATTTTAGAACTAAATCATTTTAATAAATTATTAAAATTACTATCAAATCCAAATTCATTATAATTTAAAATTATAAATCCTTTAATAAATTAATTGTAACCCATTTAATCTTTTTAATAAACTATACCTTGATCTGAATTATATTTTTATTTAAAATTTTAAATATTTAAATTCTAATAAAATATTTTTTAAACGACGATATATAAACTAAAATAAAAAGTAAGTAAAATCGTGGATTATCATTTACTAAACAGGTTCCTCTGAATAGATTAAAATACCGCCAAAATTTTTAATTTTCAAGAACTTAACTAATACTAATCAAATCACTTTATTATGTTTTTTATAATAGGGTATCTAATCCTAGTTTATAATAAAAATTTCTAAACTTCAATATAAAAAATTACCAAAAATAAATTTAAAATTTCACCTAATAAATTTATTATTTTTATAAATCAATATCCTTTAATTTTAATTAAATTAATTAAATTTTGTTATTTGTATAACCGCAACTGCTGGCACAAATTTTGTTAACAATAATAAAAATTTCTAATTCTTAAGCTATTAAATAATTAATTTTAATTACTATATAATTACTATTTAAAAAAATTTATATATAATAAAATTTTAAACCTAATTTCTAAACCAAAATAAAATTTTTATTGACATACAAACTTTAATAAACATATAATTACCATTCCTCCCTTTAAAGACCCAAATAATAATTTGAAAAACTAAATATTTTAAGTTTCATCTAAATTTTAATTAAAATTTAGCTTTAATATAATTTCCCTATAATTTTCTTTAATAAATTGTATAACTAAAAATCAATTTAACCCTAAACTCAAATAATTAACCTGAAATAAACCAAATTCCTAATCAAAATAAAATCCACTATAAATCAAAACTAAATTCTCCCAAACTTTAATTTCAAATAAATAAACGGATAACTGCTAGATTTCCTGGTACCTTATAACTTGACTAAAAATCAATTTAACCCTAAACTCAAATAATTAACCTGAAATAAACCAAATTCCTAATCAAAATAAAATCCACTATAAATCAAAACTAAATTCTCCCAAACTTTAATTTCAAATAAATAAACAGATAACTGCTAGATTTCCTGGTACCTTATAACTTGACTAAAAATCAATTTAACCCTAAACTCAAATAATTAACCTGAAATAAACCAAATTCCTAATCAAAATAAAATCCACTATAAATCAAAACTAAATTCTCCCAAACTTTAATTTCAAATAAATAAACGGATAACTGCTAGATTTCCTGATACCTTATAACTTGACTAAAAATCAATTTAACCCTAAACTCAAATAATTAACCTGAAATAAACCAAATTCCTAATCAAAATAAAATCCACTATAAATCAAAACTAAATTCTCCCAAACTTTAATTTCAAATAAATAAACGGATAACTGCTAGATTTCCTGATACCTTATAACTTGACTAAAAATCAATTTAACCCTAAACTCAAATAATTAACCTGAAATAAACCAAATTCCTAATCAAAATAAAATCCACTATAAATCAAAACTAAATTCTCCCAAACTTTAATTTCAAATAAATAAACGGACTAAAAATCAATTTAAATATCAATTTAAAATAAAACTTAAATAATTATGATTAATATGTAAATTACCTTAAACAAAATCTATACTTAAATTAATTAACTATAAGCTTTTAAAGAAAAATAAAATTATGCACTTTTTTTTAGGTCAAAATAAGCCTAATTTCAAAGGGCCATTGAAACCCTAAACGACAAAAATTTCAAAATTTTTTTAAAAATAATTCGTTTTCAAAAACAAAGCGATTTTCATTTTTTTTTACAAAAAAAAACGTTAGTGATTTTCAAACATTTTTTGTTCAAAAATTCAAATTATTTTTTTTTTGAAAATTTAAGTAGTAAAACAAAATTTTATTAACTTTTTTTTTTCTGTAAACATGTAATTAAATACATCTTTTCACGCCCTTCCATTTTTTATAAGAATCCAACAAATTTCTAATATAATAATTTAAATAAAAAATTTTATAATTTTTATTTTTTACTTATACAAAAGCTTATAGTTAATTAATTTAAGTAGTTTTTTTTTTTTTTTTTTAAAAATCTATATATATATAAAAGTTATATTTATTAATATTTATAATAAAAAATTATATATATATAATTATTTATATTAAAGTTTATAATTTTTAATTTTAAATAAATAATTACATTATTAAAAATAATTGTTAAAGATTTATTTTATATATATATATATATTATATTTCTTTTGATTTAGAATTTATCTTACTATTACTAGTAAACTTTTATATTATTTCTCTAAATTTCTTAGTAAACGATCCTATACCCATAAATATGGTATATTAAGTTATCTTTATATATTGATTAAATACCCTAACAATTTATAAATATGGTATTTTATATAAATCATTAGTATTCTTATAAATAATTAATATAGATACATTTATATTATATTATAAATTTATTATGTATATATATATTTCTATTATTTTAATTTATTAAATATTTATTGAAATATGAAATAAAAAGGTTTTTTCCAATTAGACACTACCTTAATATAATACAATTACATTTAATTACTAAAATACCACTAAAAAATTTGCCAAAAAAACGATGCAAAAAAATGACAAAAATTGGTCATTTTTCGCTCAACCAAATTGACATTAAATCCAATGTAATTTACTATTTAAAATTTAAACATGTTTATTGAAAATTAAACTTAATTAAAATAATAATATAATAATAGAATTTTCTATTATTATTATTTT